AGCAATGACACGAAATGTACGGCGTGGGGGAAAAATATGGGTACGTATATTTCCAGACAAACCTGTTACGGTAAGACCCACGGAAACACGTATGGGATCCGGGAAAGGATCCCCCGAATATTGGGTAGCCGTCGTTAAACCGGGTAGAATACTTTATGAAATGAGTGGAGTAGCCGAAAATATAGCTCGAAAGGCTATTTCAATAGCGGCGTCTAAAATGCCTATAAGAACTCAATTCATTATTTCTGGATAGGGGTGTCGAAATAAATAAATAAACCTTGGGTATAAAAAAATTCGATTTTATTTCTTTTTTTTTACTTCGTCCTTTCAGTGCTTTACTTTAAATTAAAAAATTAAACATTAAAAAAAAAGATTCAAAAAACGATATGATTCAACCTCAAACCCATTTGAATGTAGCAGACAATAGCGGTGCTCGAAAATTGATGTGTATTCGAATTATAGGAGCCAGTAATCGTAGATATGCTAATATTGGGGACGTTATTGTTGCTGTCATCAAGGAAGCAGTCCCAAATACGCCTCTAGAAAGATCAGAAGTGATCAGAGCAGTAATTGTACGTACTTGTAAAGAACTCAGACGCGATAACGGTATGATAATACGGTATGATGACAATGCTGCAGTTGTCATTGATCAAGAGGGAAATCCAAAGGGAACTCGAGTTTTTGGTGCGATCGCCCGGGAATTGAGACAGTTGAATTTTACTAAAATAGTTTCATTAGCATCGGAAGTATTATAAGATGGAACCGCGTTATAGTGATACTATTAAAATCAAATAGATAAATAAAAATTTAGTCGAATATGTCTCACGCATATACTTTTAATAATTTTCCTAAAAAAAGAACATGTTGATTATCTCAAAATTCGGAAGTAACAAAATTTTTAGTTTATCATGAGCAAGGACACTATTGCTAACATAATAACTTCTATACGAAATGCTGACATGAATAGAAAGGGAACAGTTCGAATAGCATCTACTAACATCACCGAAAACTTTGTTAAAATACTTTTGCGAGAGGGCTTTATAGAAAACGTAAGGAAACTCTCGGAAAACAAAAAAGAGTTTTTTGTTTTAACCCTACGACATAGAAGGAATAGGAAAGGACCCTATAGACCCATTTTAAATTTAAAACGAATCAGTCGACCCGGTCTACGAATCTATTTTACCTATCAACGAATTCCTCGAATTTTAGATGGGATGGGGATTGTAATTCTCTCTACTTCTCGGGGTATAATGACAGACCGAGCGGCTCGACTAGAAAGAATCGGCGGGGAAATTTTATGTTATATATGGTAATTCTTCTTCGATCCGAAGCTTACTTTTGTATTGTGAAAAAAAAAAAAGGGGGGGTTCCCGGGGTTTAATTAATGAATAACTTATCACCGGTATGCTCTGGGGTCGTTTAGTTTAGATGGTTTAAAGAACAAAGTACGATTTTAGGTATATTTCAAGAAGGATCCGCCCCGTTTTGATACATAATACATATATAAATATACGCTCGGTGGATAGAGTCAAAATTGCAGGAAGTCGTTATGGTTATGATTCAAATGGCGGGCGGATCTATAATATTAATATCTAGACTACACAAAAGGATTTGAGTAATTAGGTTATTTTGCAACATTCCTTTGAGGGGGATACAAGCCACGGTTCAAAAATTTCAAGAAACTTATTTTCTTCCAATAAGTAGATTCGAAATTCATTTAAGGAATAACAATTATGAAAATAAGGGCTTCAGTTCGTAAAATTTGTGAAAAATGTCGACTGATCCGCAGGAGGGGTCGGATTATAGTAATTTGTTCCAACCCAAGACATAAACAAAGACAAGGATAATGGGACTCGAGAAAGGAACAAGATGAACAAATCAAAATAAAAGATCGGTTTTGACATGAAATGGATATATCCATATATCTCTGACTTCGATTTATGAAATGATAAAATATGGCAAAATCTACACCAAGAAGTGTTTCACGTAGGCCGGGACGGATTGGTTCACGTAAAAGTGGACGCCGAATACCAAAGGGCGTTATTCATGTTCAAGCAAGTTTCAACAACACCATTGTGACTGTTACAGATGTACGAGGTCGGGTAATTTCGTGGTCCTCGGCCGGGACTTGTGGATTCAAGGGGACGAGACGAGGTACGCCTTTTGCTGCTCAAACCGCAGCAGGAAATGCTATTCGCGCAGTAGCGGATCAAGGTATGCAACGAGCAGAAGTCATGATAAAGGGTCCTGGTCTCGGAAGAGATGCAGCATTACGAGCTATTCGTCGAAGCGGTATTCTTTTAAATTTCGTACGGGATGTAACCCCTATGCCACATAATGGTTGCAGACCCCCTAAAAAAAGACGGGTGTAGAAATAGACATTGAAGAGATTTCAAGAGAAATAAATGACTTAACGATCTACCAAATAATATTACTATGGTTCGAGAGAAAGTAAAAGTATCTACTCGGACACTACAGTGGAAGTGTGTTGAATCAAGAG